AAGTTTTAAACTTCTTATTATTAGTCCCCGGATTAAATCTTCTCTGAAGATAAGAGGGGTAAAACCCTCAAGCTCTTCTTTGTGATGATAATGCCAAAATATCAAGTCAGCTCATTCGTCATGTTGATAGTTACAGGCCTCTTGAATCTTCTTTGTCCCTATTTTTTTTTTTTTTTTTTTTTTTTCTAATTATTCAGATTTCTTTTTGTTTATTATTGATAGGAATTCTCTTGTTGAGACCCTATGAATCGATTGAAACCTCAGATTCATACTAGAACCACGATGATTGAATAAACCCCAAACTAGGCCCAAGGGTTCTCTGAGTAAGAACCATTTGATCATCACTTATTCAATTAATAGATGAAATGACTAAAAATTCAGATAAACATTTGATTTGTCCGTTGGTCAAAATAAACATAAACAGAATTTTTAAGGAAGAAAAACCCTTTGGTTTATAATTCTAAAATTAAAAGCGATGTTTGAAATTGTTTTTGAGTCCAGTCGCGTCGCGAGGTCTGAATAGTAGGTATGAATCATAGTTCAAATATTTCTTAATTTATTCCATATATTCCGTGCTCCAGATACAAAAATGAATATCCGACGAGGCAGAACCCATCTCTCTCAAGATGACAGACCTATTCTCTGTACTATCAATAGGATCAATTATAACAAGTCGCACACTCATATTTCGGAAATACAGAAACAAAAGAATTCCACGGTCGAACTGCCAGAATGGCCTACAAATACGAGTCCTAGGTAATTCATTTTGGATTGAAAAGCCGGGACTTAATTATTTTTATGGACCACCTAATTCATTGAAATTCCATCCAGTAAAACGGAAGAATTATAAATCTCCAAAATAATAGATAGGAATACCGCAAATAGAGCCATTGCGACCCCCATCAAAGGGGTAGTTCCCCACCCAGGAGCTACTTTCCCATATTCCGAATTCAATGGTTTCAATAAACCCCCTACATTAGTTCGTCTTGGACCAGATCTAGAACTACCCTCAACGGTTTGTGTAGCCATAAATCCTATTGCATTGGTTGAGATTGGTTGACTTTGTATACCATTCCGTTGTAAATAAACGATCTTATCATAGATCCATTGTGGTCTTGAAATTATATAATAATGGAAACAGCAACCCTAGTCGCCATCTTTATATCTGGTTTACTTGTAAGTTTTACCGGGTACGCCTTATATACCGCTTTTGGGCAACCCTCTCAACAACTAAGAGATCCATTCGAGGAACACGGAGACTAGTTGAAGTAAAGCAACGAGCCTCCCATAATTGGGAGGCTCGTTGCTTTACTTCAATTTAGATAATGTAAAATAATGAAAAATCATTTCGCCTTTTTAGTCGGAACCTTGGGCGGTTCTCGAAAAAATATAGCGAAAAAAATTATTCCTAGAGTCGAGACTAAGAGGAATGTATAAACCAATGCTTCCATAAATTCGATCGTGGTTTACAATTATAGCTTCCACACCTGTTCATTTGGGAGCATCTCCCAGATTAAGAAAGGACAAGAGTCAAAGAAAGGGCGGTGATTCAAATCAAGATTTCTCTGGTACTCTATGTCAAAGTTAAATCACAAAAATCCAATAGAGGCGAAAGATACAAGAGCAATGTTGTATCAGACTACTTGTCTCCTTGTAGTTGGATCTCCAAGTTTTTGGAATGCTCCAAATTCCACTTGAGCATCCAAATCTGGGTCAATACCAGCAAAAACATCTCTGAACAGGGTTCTAGCACCATGCCAAATGTGTCCGAAAAAGAAGAGCAAAGCAAACGAAGCATGTCCAAAAGTGAACCAACCCCTTGGGCTACTACGAAAAACACCATCGGATTTCAAAGTAGCACGATCTAATTCAAAAATTTCACCCAATTGAGCACGTCTAGCATATTTTTTCACAGTAGCAGGATCACTATAACTGACTCCATCGAGTTCACCACCATAGAACTCAACAGTTACTCCTACTTGTTCGACACTATACTTTGATTCTGCCCTTCTAAAAGGAACATCGGCCCTTACAATTCCGTCTCCATCTACCAAAACTACTGGAAATGTTTCAAAAAAAGTAGGCATACGACGTACAAAAAGCTCACGCCTTTCTTTATCTCTAAAGATGGGATGTCCTAACCATCCAACAGCTATTCCATCCCCGTTGTCCATCGAGCCCGCTCTAAATAATCCCCCTTTTGCTGGATTATTGCCAATGTAATCATAAAAAGCTAATTTTTCGGGAATTTTAGACCAAGCTTCTGATAAACTCTTATTTTCGGCTAGTCCGGTACCAACCCTTCGATATATTTCTTGCTGGAAGTATCCTTGATCCCATTGATAACGGGTGGGACCAAATAATTCGATCGGGGTAGTTGCGGAGCCATACCACATAGTCCCAGCAACAACAAAAGCTGCAAAAAATACAGCAGCGATACTACTGGAAAGTACAGTTTCAATATTACCCATACGTAATCCTTTATATAGACGTTGGGGCGGACGGACACTCAGATGGAATAGGCCCGCTAATATGCCCAATGTACCTGCTGCAATATGATGAGAGGCTATTCCTCCCGGAACAAAAGGATCAAAACCTTCTACCCCCCACGCAGGATTTACAGATTGTACTTTTCCGGTTAGTCCATAAGGATCAGACACCCATATTCCAGGACCATACAAGCCTGTTACATGAAATGCACCAAACCCAAAGCAAGCTAATCCTGAGAGAAATAAATGAATTCCAAAGATCTTGGGCAAATCCAAAGAAGGTTTTCCTGTACGTTCATCACAGAATATTTCTAGATCCCAATATACCCAATGCCAGATAGCTGCCAAGAAGCACAAACCAGAAAACAAAATATGTGCCCCGGCTACACCTTCGTAACTCCAAATACCCGGATTCGTTATAGCCCCTCCTGTGATACTCCAACCGCCCCATGAATTGGTTATTCCTAAACGAGTCATGAAGGGTATAACGAACATACCTTGTCTCCACATTGGATCAAGAACGGGATCAGAGGGATCAAAAACTGCTAATTCGTATAGAGCCATTGAACCGGCCCAACCAGAAACGAGAGCTGTATGCATTATATGTACAGCAAGCAACCGACCGGGATCATTCAATACGACGGTATGAACACGATACCAAGGCAAACCCATGGAAATACCCCTTTATCAAAGAAAAATAGACACTATGTAACTTTATCGCATTGGAAAAGACTATTCTATAGACCTCTCCCTTTCAGTGGATTATTTCGGAGCAAGGGTTAATATTTATTTAATTCCATTTCGTTGGTAATAATGGAACAATTCTGTTCGTAGGAACAAAGATAAGCAGATCTATTCTATACCCGATAAGTACCAATACGCAATGGGGGGATTGGTCCCATTTTCTATGAGCGAATGCGTAGATACTTGTTCATCATCCGGAACAGCCAGCCCGGCCCATTCGTAATAATTTCTTTTATTCATTTCGTCTTACTCTATGAACTTTCCAATCTAGGGATAAAATACGAACGACATTACGTTTCCACATCAAAGTCAAATATAGTACTTAACGCCCCTTTCTTTCAGTTGATGCCTATTGGTGTTCCAAAAGTACCTTTTCGGAGTCCTGGAGAGGAAGATGCAGTTTGGGTTGACGTATAGTGCGGCTTGTCAGACATATCGGGCCATATGGGATTTCCCCGTTCTCTCCCCCGATCGAGATACCCCCTATTTCGCCCAAAAAAGATTGCCTGAACCATCAATAATTTGGAGCGTGAAGTACAATTAGATCCATTTTTTAGGGGGCCGAGATCAATATTAATATTATCACAATTCTAAAAATTTATGGTTGGCTTGGTTGGACCAATAAAATGAAGTATCCAGGCTCCGTTCAGAAAATACCCAATTGGTAATATATGTATGATTACTACTTTTATCATAAGTTATTACTTATAGCATATGAGCGATCTCAAACTGCCAATCAATGAAATAATATGATGACTACATCGAATATTTGTCGTAAGAAATGCATGAAATGAATTGAAAAAAGTCGTACCAAAAAAGTGGTATTGGGATCATTTGTCCTATATGTGCAAATTGAAATCGGGCGGATCTTTACCCGGAGTAGAACATAAACCTAAAATAATTGAGGAGGCCCATTCAGGAACAAGAAAATTACATCGTAATTTGGATTGGATTTCGATAAAACAATACATCAATGAGAGGTTAATTCGATAAGTTTAGTGGATTCTTTTCTTTTTTACGGAGCGGTGAGCAAAAAATAATCTTTCTTAAAAAAATAGAATAAAAAGCCCCTTCATTAGGAGGTAGAAAAGTCCTACTATAAAAAAGAAGGTGGGCTGGAATCAACACATTGATTCTTTTTTCTTTTCGCAATTTTTTTTTGAACCGTATGCACCCAAAGGTGCGTGTACGGTTCCTAAGGGATAAAATTTTGTCCTAATCAACCGACTTCATCGAGAAAGATTACTTTTTTTAGGCCAAACGGTTGATAGCGAGATCTCAAACCAACTTATCGGTCTCATGGTATATCTCAGTATAGAGGATGAGACCAGGGATCTTTATTTGTTTATAAACTCTCCCGGCGGGTGGGTAATACCCGGAGTAGCAATTTATGATACTATGCAATTTGTGCCACCGGATGTGCATACAATATGCATGGGATTAGCCGCTTCAATGGGATCTTTGATCCTGGTCGGAGGAGAAATTACCAAACGTATAGCATTCCCTCACGCTTGGCGCCAATGAGTTTTTTATTTGATAGAAAAAAAGAAGACTATGCCTTCGCGATATGTAATATGAATAAGAATTCATACTATTAAGTAATAATAGCATGGCACTTCGAGTTCGATATGAACAAACCATTATTGTTTTTTCATAACATGAGATTATGTATCGGGCGAGTAATATGAGACAAAAGTTATTTCCCATTTGATCTTATCTATCCGGGGTTCATTTCAGCGTCACAAACTTTTTTTGTTTTCACGCCAGAAGTCTCTTTCCCATATTTATGTTATGAAAGAGTACTAAAATGAAAAAAAAAATAATAATAATTTTAAAAAGAAACTTTGGGATTGCTGAATCACATACGAGATAAATGGTAAATATAGAAAGCAACGGAACCATCATAGTATTTTTTAACTCCCCCGAAAAGAAGGGTGGTAAATGGATCATTTAACGATTTGGGTCTGATGGATCCGATTTATCTTTTTGCTCGACGGAAGGGAAAAGTAAATTCCATTGTGGAGCCGTATGCAATGCAAAAAAATGCCTGTACGGTTGTTCAATTATATATATATTCTTATTTTCTTCTTGTTATTCCTTCGTCCGATCGTACGAGATCGAGGAACCATTCATTATGTTATATCATCAGGGTAATGATCCACCAACCTGCTAGTTCTTTTTATGAGGCACAAGCAGGAGAATTTGTCCTAGAAGCGGAAGAACTGCTGAAACTCCGCGAAACCCTCACAAGGGTTTATGTACAAAGAACGGGCAACCCCTTATGGGTTGTATCCGAAGATATGGAAAGGGATGTTTTTATGTCAGCAACAGAAGCCCAAGCTCATGGAATTGTTGATCTTGTAGCGGTCGAAAATGCCGGGGATTCCGCGTAAATCCGCGATTCTATTTTGAACTATAATTCGAATGAAACCAAATTTCAGATTTTATCTGCTTACCGGGGTAAAATAAGTTAAAAAATAGAAATAATCCATAATTATCTGGTTAGGATTGATCTAAACCAGCCCATTTTATATACGATTTAGCATGCCAACTATTAAACAACTTATTAGAAACACAAGACAGCCAATAAAAAATGTAACAAAATCCCCCGCTCTTCGGGGATGTCCTCAGCGGCGAGGAACATGTACTAGGGTGTATGTGCGACTCGTTCAGATCATGAGCTGGAACAAAATAAAGGGAAAATTTTTTCCAGTATCAATGACCAGTACCAATGAATAGGATGGAAGAATTCCATTCAATATATAAATCTAAAAAAACCTCGATTGCATAGGAAATTTATGTTTTCTATTGGTGCAAATCCAATCACCTCAATTGGAGATGAGAAGCAATTCCCCATTGGTAGCAAATGGTTATCCATTAAGCGGGGGGAATAGTATTCTAGTATTTAAGAAGCAAAAGAATTATGCTCCCACTCTTGCAAGAACGGACTAACAGGGTTAGCTACCTAGCCAACCTTTGTAATTAAATACCGTTACTGTATGGGTAGATCTCATTGTGAAAAGACCTATTGCTGGATAATTCATGGGTAGAGTCAAAGAATGTGAACTGTACAAGTTACTAATAACATTGATGAAATGGGGGAAGGGGCTCCGGTGTATAGAGAAGACCTCACCGTTTAAGAAGCAGCCATAGAAACGACGGAACCCGCTATTTATTTATCCATTTACCTTTACTATTTATTGATACTTTATACTCAAAATTACAATTGACTATTTTGTTGATACCCAGTATTAATACAATTTATTATTTTGAGGTTAAATGCCTGGGAAAAATCGTGGTTGGGAAGGTCATAGTAGCAAAAGCCATTGGAATTTTTTTATTTATACATCGGAAGAATCCGTTTTGTTATTAATAGACCAGAAAAGGGGAAAAGAATGACTGAAAGAAAATAAATCAATTAGTTATTCAAAAAAGTTTAATTTGATTCAATGACCAGAATTAGACGAGGGTATATAGCTCGGAGACGTAGAACAAAAATTCGTTTATTCGCATCAACCTTTCGGGGGACTCATTCAAGACTTACTCGAACTACTATTCAACAGAAAATGAGAGCCTTGGTTTCTGCTCATCGGGATAGGGGCAGGCAAAAGATAAATTTTCGTCGTTTGTGGATCACTCGGATAAATGCAGCAATTCGTGAGAGTAGGGTATCCTATAGTTATAGTAGATCAATACATGATCTGTACAGGGGGCAGTTGCTTCTTAATCGTAAAATACTTGCACAAATAGCCATATCAAATACGAATTGTCTTTACATGATTTCCAACAAGATCCTTATTTAAGGATCTTGTTGGAAATCATGTAAAGATTTAAGCGGGGCCCCCGGAGAATGAGCTCCGGGAAGGTAGAGTAGAAATTAATATGATAAATATAAATATAGTAAAAAATGAATGAACACGTTTCTGGATTCTCTAATTTTTAGAACAAAAAATAAATCTGAGTTGGGGTTCGGATTGGAATTTTGATTCAATTGCAATTGAGGAATAGGCCTATCTATTTATTTCTAGTTCGAGGACCTGTAGTTCTAGGAGTCGACTCGGTTCTCTCAAATTGTTTCTCATTATTAAGAAAAGGTAACAAAGATAAAATACGAGCTTGTTTTATAGCAATAGTAATTAATCGTTGTTGTTTCAAAGTCAATCTATTCACTCGTCTCGATAATATTTTTCCTTGTTCACTAATAAATCGACTAATTAAACTCATGTTTCTATAATCAATTCGATCCCCCGACCCAATTGGGGGCAAACGCCTACGAAAAGATCGCTTGGATTTAAGAAAAAGTCGCTTGGATTTATCCATGGTTTATTCCTTATCTTTAAAATCCTATTTGTTATTCTTAATTCTAATTTGGGATCCGACCGAAATAGGATTTGGTTGTTTTTTTTTTTTTATAGTTTATTTAATTTTAATTATATTATGTTATGTAATTATTGTGTAATTTATTCCTGTTCCTTGTAGTGGTTAGAGGTTACACACGCGTTACGCTTTATCTATTTCTTTATCTCCCCATGAACCGTATGCTTGTAACAACAGGGACAAAATTTTCTCAATTCCAGTCGACTAGGCGTATTGTGTCGATTCTTTTGAGTAATATATCTGGAAATGCCCCGCGATTTCTTATTAATATCGTTTCGGACACAATTGTTACATTCCAAAATAACTCTTACTCTGACATCTTTACCCTTTGCCATGAACCTCCTTTTTTATTTTGGATTCACTCAACTCTTCCATTTTCGATCCGAAACCGAAACGAAGAAGAAAAAAGAAGTTGCTAACTCGAAATCCAACCCTGAAATATTTAATTTCAATCAATCGATAAATAAAAAAAAATAAAATAAATAATAAATAAAGTAATAAGTAATACAACGATTTCTAACTATCAATTAGTTCTAGAGTATTTCATTTAAGTATCTTGTATGCTTTTGTTGTCCTCGACCCTTATTTCCATTTCTGTTCTCCCTTTATTAATTCAGCCTGAACCCGAGTTTCTTTGCGGTTGAATTTTCTTTGATTCTTTCTCTTTCCTTCTTTTTTATCCTAAAAAACTGACAGATAGAAAGAACAAAAAAGGGGGTTTAGTCACGAATAATTTATTGTATCTCTAATCTTCTTCATACCTAACTAGAATGAAAAAAAAGGGAATGTCAACGCATCTGGGAATAACCGATTTATCTCTATCAATAGACCTGCTAAAGACCCGAACCATAGAGTGCTTAACACAGGTGCCACAGAGAGATATGTTTTTATATCTCGCATTGAAAATCCTCCTTTTTATTGTAATACATATATGATCAGATACATATAAGGATCACTTGTATTTGTACGCGGAATCCCCAACTAAAATGGATATATATATAACGACCCGGTAGATGATATTTTCCTTTCTTTACAACAGAAAAAGACGTCTACTTACTTTCTGAACATTACCGATATATAAAATTATTTTTATATTTTATTCTTTTATAACATATAATTATATGTTATGTTATATGAGAATGAGACGAAAAAGAAGAAATAGCAAAAGAAATTGTATATCACTGGGGTCAATAACGATGTGGAAAACAAGACGGGAATTCTCTACAATGACACTGTAAGCCAATTGAAAGGGATGTAGCGCAGCTTGGTAGCGCGTTTGTTTTGGGTACAAAATGTCACGGGTTCAAATCCTGTCATCCCTATCTATTATTTCTTCTATGTGCAGTAATGAAGGATCAATTGAGATCAATGAAAATTGGGCATACATAATCCTTTATATACTATATGCATGCAAGATATAGTGGGGGTTAAAAAAAATTCCTTTATTTTTATTTATTTAATATAAAAGGTCTTTTATATTGTTATAAGAAAGCGCTCTTAGTTCAGTTCGGTAGAACGCGGGTCTCCAAAACCCGATGTCGTAGGTTCAAATCCTACAGAGCGTGATTCCGTTCTTCTTAGGTCTAATTACAATGAAATAACTTTACTAACTTGAACTAATTTGAGCAGCAACCTGAATTTGACCCCCTCCTTTCTTTAATCCGCAGGAGGTCAATCAAAAACAGAGATGTTATTTAAATTCAAAAAGAGATGTTACTTAATTAAATGTCCAACTGATCACCGCGTCTGTATTGCAAATATGCAGTTACGAATAATCCAGCCAAAGTAATAGGAATTAGGCCTAACACGATTCCAAATAGTAAAACTTCAATCATTTCAATTTTTTTGAAAGGGTAGGTAAAAAAGGGAGGTAATATCTATCTCTAAATATTAATCCAAATCGCCCATGAATCTCAATAACCAAGATTTTTCAATTTACATAGAAAGGAACTGTGGACTCCCTGGAATCTCATAAAAACATTTTTTTTTATGAATTGTTCATTCAATCAATTTCAAATAAGTCGTATCTTGCTCAGACCAATAAAGAGAGTTGAGGTTATAGTTAAAGCCGCCAGTAGAAAACCGAAATAACTAGTTATAGTAGGCATGAAGGAACTAAATGGGATACGTTCTATTTATACATATGTTTATGAAACACTTACCTAAGTTTCTATTTTTGAGAAATACAAGCTAAGAAAAAGACCGATTGAAAAAATCAGTCCCGATTGAAAAATTTTGATTGAATTTATCATTCATTATTCATTTCATTATAGACGGCACAAACAAAGATATAGTGACAGAAGTCAAAATATATATATTGGTTCATCATCTTTGACATCTATTGATCCCATGATTCCGACCCAACGGATTCATTGAGCAACTCTTGAATA